GTTTAATGAATTCTTTTATATATTATACGTTATAAGGAAAGGAAGACAAACTCATATTTAGTGAAAAATCAAAGAAAATCCTTTTAGTTAGAAAGAACTTGCTATGAAAAAAGAAAAAGTATTGGAATCTACACATTGATTTTTTTTGAACCGTATGCGTCAAAAGGCGCCTGTACGGTTTCGAGGGGATACAATTTGACCCTAATCAACCGACTTTATCGAGAAAGATTACTTTTTTTAGGTCAAGAGGTTGATAGTGAGATCTCAAATCAACTTATTGGTCTTATGATATATCTCAGTATCGAGGATGATACCAAAGATCTGTATTTGTTTATAAACTCTCCTGGCGGATGGGTAATACCGGGGGTCGCTCTTTATGATACTATGCAATTTGTGCAACCAGATGTACATACAATATGCATGGGATCAGCCGCTTCAATGGGATCTTTTATCCTGGTAGGAGGAGAAATTACCAAACGTCTAGCATTCCCTCACGCTTGGCGCCAATGAGGCTTTTATTTGAGAGAAAAAAGAAGACTATGCCTTCGCCATATGAAATATGAATATTAAGTAATAATAGCATGGCACTTTGAATTCGATATAAGAAATTCTGTTTTCAAAACATTAGATTATGTATCGAGAGAGTAATATGAGAAAAAGGTATTTCCTATTTTATTATCGGAAGTCCAGTTCAGCGTCACAAACTTTTTTTCACACCAGAGGTCTCTTAACAATATTTATAGTATAGAGCGAAAAAAAAAAAATTCTTTTTTCATTAGTTTATTTGATCAAAAAAGCAACTTTGGGATTGCTGAATGACAGACAAATCACAGACAAAAAAATATAATAAATATATAAAGCAACGGAGCCATCATAGTATTTTTGAATTCCTCCGAAAGGAAGGGTGGTAAGTTGATCATTTACCGATCGGGGTCTAATCGATCCTATTTTTTGAAGGTAAGGTCAATTTTATTGTAGAGCCGTATGCAATGCATAATGCCCGTACGGTTGTTCGATTCTATCTTTTTTCTTGTTATTCTTTTATCTTTCTTTTATCTTCCCCTCATCGTGCGAAATAGAGAAACTTTTTATTATCTTATATCATCAGGGTAATGATCCATCAACCTGCTGGTTCTTTTTCTGAAGTAGCAACGGGAGAATTCATCCTGGAAGTGGGAGAACTGCTGAAACTACGTGAAACCCTGACAAGGGTTTATGTACAAAGAACGGGCAAACCTTTATGGGTTGTATCCGAAGACATGGAAAGAGATGTTTTTATGTCAGCAACAGAAGCCCAAGCTTATGGAATTGTTGATCTTGTAGCGGTTGAATGAGAATAGCCTTTATTTCAATTTCACGTCAAGTCGTGATTTAAAATTCACCCTGCCGAGTTTAATATTCTATGATTTTTATTTACTATTGTAATTGTAATTCATAATCATCCGGTTAGGATCGATCTAAACCAGTCCATTATGTATATGATTCAACATGCCAACGATTAAACAACTTATTAGAAATACAAGACAGCCAATTAGAAATGTCACAAAATCCCCCGCGCTTCGGGGATGCCCTCAGCGTCGAGGAACATGTACTAGGGTGTATGTGCGACTCGTTCAGATCATGAACTAGAACAAAGGAAAGAGGACAATGTTCAAATATCAATGATCAAATAGGATAGAACGGAAAAACGAACTACATTTACTATCTAAAAATAAGAAAATGGATCATATCCCTTTATTGTGTATGAAATTTATGGTTTCTATTGGTGTAAAACCACTCACCTCAATTCAAGATGAGAAGCAATTCTCCATTGGTAGCAAATGGTTATCCATTAAGCGGAGGAAATCTTAGTTAACCTAGACGCCTCTTGCAAGAACGGACTAACAGGGTCAGCTACCCAGCCAACTTTCATAATTAAATACCGTTACTGTATAGGTAGAGCTCGTTGTGAAAGACCTATTACTGGATAATTCATGGGTAGAGCCGAAGAATGTGAACTATACAAGTTAGCAATAACATTGATTAAATGAAGTAAAGGCTCCGGTGTATAGAGAAGACCTCACCGTTTAAGAAGTAACCATAGAAACGATGGAATCCACTATTTCTTTATCATTGCTATTTTTTAAGTACAATTTCGTATTTCGAGGTGAAATGCCTAGAAAAAATAAAAAATCGTGGTTGGGAAGGTTATAGTAGCCAAAGCCATTGGAATTTTTAGTTTATACATTGGAAAAATCCGTTTTGTTATTAATATACTAGGAAAGGGGCAAAAGAATAACTGAAAGAAAGGAAATCTATTAGTTATTCGTTAAAGTTTCATTTATTCAATGACCAGAATTAGACGGGGATATATCGCTCGGAGACGTAGAACAAAAATTCGTTTATTTGCATCAAGCTTTCGGGGGGCTCATTCAAGACTTACTCGAACTATTACTCAACAAAAAATAAGAGCTTTGGTTTCGGCTCATCGGGATAGGGATCGGCAAAAAATAAATTTTCG